TCTTATTTCGAGTAATTTTTGATCCAATTTTCAAAGATCTTTGACATATCTATATTTATTTTTTATGAAGAGAATATTATTTAGAGAAAAAATAGATAATGAATAAGAAATAATAATTCGTTTTGAACAATAGATGTCTTTCACATCCAACTATAACAATGAGTAACTTCTTCATTTTTAAATGGCAGTTCCAAAAAAACGTACTTCTATATCAAAAAAGCGTATTCGTAAAAATATTTGGAAAAGGAAAGGATATTGGGCGGCGTTAAAAGCTTTGTCATTAGGGAAATCTCTTTCTACCGGGAATTCAAAAAGTTTTTTTGTACGACAAACAAATAAGTCCTAAAATATTAATATTGGAATAATCGGAATGGGTTTTACTCGAAAAATTGGCTCAGTAATTTGTTAATATAAAATTCACAATTGTCAGTCCCTATTCTAATCAATATGAAATAGACCGGGTTTCAATCTTAATCTTCTAAGATGTCTAAAAGAAGAATTCTTCTGTTTTCTGAATTATAAAATAAAGAAAAAAAGACAAGATTTTTTATTTCTTTTTCGTATATTTTCACTCACATTTTGGTGGTGGGGAGTCTTATTTTCCCCATCGACCTTTACAATAATAAAAAATTTTTATCTTTCTCGGGAAGGGCAGATATAAGATTTTTAGTTAAAATTAATGAATTGTTGAAACTAATGAATTCCATGTTAAAAAATTTTTCTTTTTGATAACTTTCTGACTTCTTAATTTCTCGGAATTACTATATGGATTGCCGATATATCTCCAATGTTCAGCCCACTCAATAAAAGAACTTAATTGTTGAGATATTATGTACAAATAAGGTCTCAATTTGGAGTAATCCAAAATATGGCTATTTTGGATTCATTGAGAAAATTTATTTTTTGTTTCAAATTTATGAAATCAGATAAACAAGAAATAATTAAGTATCAATAAAAGTAAAAAATGAAAACATTTTTTTTATTCTATTGAGAGAATTATCTAGTTGCAAAAGTTGGATTTTAGAATAGGATAAACTACGTCAAAGCCCTAAAATAAATAAACCGGACACCCTAAGAAACTAATGAACCTTCAAATTGACTTTTGAACTCATTTTTTTTATCAATTTGAATCTTTACTAAAAAAACTTATTTGATTGAATTGACTTGTTCAATCTCGACGATTGAATATAAATAGGCTATTATGAGTTCGAGCAAGCCGCTATGGTGAAATCGGTAGACACGCTGCTCTTAGGAAGCAGTGCTAGAGCATCTCGGTTCGAGTCCGAGTGGCGGCATGCCATTTTATAAAAGAGATCCAATAGATCCTATAATAAAAATAAATTAAATTCCCGATTTATATTTCTTAATTAATTTAGGGGATTCCCTCCCTTTTTTTCATTTTTATGATATTTTCAACTTTAGAGCATATATTAACTCATATTTCCTTTTCGATTGTTTCAATTGTAATTACAATTCATTTGATAACCTTATTGGGCAATGAAATCATAAAACCATATGATTCGTCAGAAAAGGGGATGATAGCTACTTTTTTATGTCTAACAGGATTATTAATCACTCGTTGGATTTATTCGGGACATTTCCCACTAAGTGATTTATATGAATCATTAATCTTTCTTTCATGGAGTTTCTCCCTTATTCATATAGTCCCTTATTTCAAAATAAGAAAAAATGATTTAACCGCAATAACTGCCTCAAGTACTATTTTTACCCAAGGCTTTGCTACTTCGGGTCTTTTAACTGAAATACATAAACCCACAATATTAGTACCCGCTCTACAATCGGAGTGGTTAATAATGCACGTAAGTATGATGATTTTGAGCTATGCGGCTCTTCTTTGTGGATCATTATTATCAGTAGCACTTCTAGTCATTACATTTAGAAAGATTTTTTATAGTTATAAAAGTAATAATTTATTAAAATTAAATGAGTCATTTTCATTTGGTGAAATCCAATACAAGAATGAAAGAAACAATATTTTTAAAAAAACTTATTTTTTTTCTGCTAAGAATTATTACAAAGCCCAATTGATTCAACAATTAGATTATTGGAGTTATCGTGTGATTAGCCTAGGATTTATCTTTTTAACCATAGGTATTCTTTCAGGAGCAGTATGGGCTAATGAAGCATGGGGATCATATTGGAGTTGGGATCCAAAGGAAACTTGGGCCTTTATTACTTGGATCGTATTCGCAATTTATTTGCATACTCGAACAAATAAAAAATTGCAGGGGGCAAATTCCGCAATTGTGGCGACTCTAGGCTTTCTTATAATTTGGATATGCTATTTTGGGGTCAATCTATTAGGAATAGGGCTACATAGTTATGGTTCGTTTACGTTAACCTCTAGTTAAATTCAAGAAAAGTTCTTACGAATACAAACAGAGTAGAATACGGTGTGTATAAAAACCCTTGTGTCAACTGGCGAGAACCATGTGAATCAAGTAGTGTAGTGATTCACGCGGTTCTCGCAAAGGCCAAG